TTTCATCTTTAGACCAAAAACAAGCAAGAGGAGGAATACCACAAAGAGAAAGTGTACCTAAAAAAAAAGTAGTTTTTGTAATTGGAACATATTTTGTTAAACCTCCCATAAGAACCATATTCTGACTTTTCTCTGGTGAATATCCAACAATAGGTTCCATTGAATGAATAACGGATCCGGATCCCAAAAACAATAAAGCTTTAGAATAGGCATGAGTGATCAAATGGAATAAAGCAGCTCGATAAGAACCTATACCTAAAGCTAACATAATATAACCCAATTGAGACATTGTAGAATAAGCTAAACTTCTTTTAATGTCTCTTTGTGCAAGAGCCAAAGTAGCTCCTAAAAGCACTGTTATTATACCTACTAAACAAATGATATTCATTATGTAAGGTATAACTATGAAAAGAGGAAGAAGCCGAGCTACAAGAAAAATACCCGCTGCTACCATAGTAGCAGCGTGTATGAGAGCCGAAATAGGAGTAGGGCCTTCCATGGCATCGGGTAACCATACGTGAAGGGGGAATTGTGCGGATTTAGCAATTGCACCGACAAATAATAAAAAGGCACATAAAGTAACAAATAAAGAATTGACCCCATTATTATAGATCAAGGTATTCACTATTTGGAATAAATCCCGAAATTCAAAACTACCAGTTATCCAATAAAATCCTAAGGTTCCTAATAATAAACCAAAATCTCCTATACGATTAGTTACAAAAGCTTTTTGACAAGCACTCGCTGCAACGGGTCGTGTGAACCAAAAACCTATCAAGAAATACGAACACATTCCCACGAGTTCCCAAAAAATATAAATTTGTATCAAGTTGGAACTAGTAACTAATCCCAACATTGAAGCATTAAAAAAACTCATATGAGCAAAAAATCTTAAATATCCTTGATCGTGAGACATATAATTGTCACTATAAATAAAAACCAAGATTCCAACAGTAGTAATTAGTATTGACATAATAGAAGTAAGTGGATCGATCAAGTATCCGAACTCTAATAAAAAATCATTATTGATGGTCCAAGACCATAGACATTGATAAGTAAAACTTCCATTTATTTGCTGAATAGACAAATTGGCTGAAAACCACATAGCTATACTTAGCATTAAAACACTTGGGAAAGCCCACATACGACGAATATTTTTTGTTACTGTCGGAATAAGTAGAAGTCCAAATCCTATTAACATAGTAACTGGGAGTGGAAAAAGGGGTATTATCCATGCATATTTATATATATATTCCATAAAAAAAAAATAAATTGTTCTTTTTTTTTCTTAGAATTGTTTCCGATTCACCAATTCAGATTTCTTTTGAAAAAACAAAACAATAAAAATAATAAAACTAAAAGAAAAAAAAAGATATGAAAAAGATTGGAATTTTGATTTGTTGTTTTATCAAATCTTTTCTTTTAAATTAAATAAATAAAAAAAAAGAGTTGCAATGAGCAGGTCAAATAATATGATCAAATAATGAGTCAAGTTTTTTACTTAGTTATTAACTAACTTTCAACTCTAGAAAAAAAAACTTTTCTGAAACGATATAACACCATATTCTATATTTCTATTTCTATATTGAAATATTGAAATTGAATATTGAATAATTGAATTTTATCTTAGATTTATGTACAATTATGTTTTTGATAAATATTGTATATCCTTATATTTTTGACTTTTTTCTTTTTTTTTTCAATTATTTTGAGACTTAACATCTTAGTATAAAACATAATGAAATATTCAGATTCTTTGTTATATATCATAATTGTTATATATCATAATTGTTATATATCATAATTGTGCTTTTCTAATTAGAAATTAGAAAAGCACAATTATGAATAAAGAAAAAATCATCTCACGAATTCACTAGAAATTTAAATAAATAGAAAGACTAAAAAAAAAAAAGAAAATACACAATACTTAGTACTTTGAATCCAGTAAACAGAAATATTCTTATTTTTCATATTACTTGCCTTTAACTAATATGGAAAAGTTAAATACAAATAAAAAACATTAGAAAATTTGAATTATTTGTCTTCCAATTCAAAAATAGAAAATTGGAAGTTCTTTTATACATGTTAATTAAAATTTTTCCAAGACTTTTTTTTGTGCGACAAAAAAACTTTTTGACTGTCCGGTGGACACAGATTTAGCTAAAGAAAAAGCTTTTACTGCCGCTAAAGAGCCTTTTTTTTTCCAAAGATTTCTACGAATATGCTTTTTTTGCATAGAAGTACGTTTTTTTGGAACTGCCATTCAACAATAGGTGACTCATTTTTATCGTTGTATGTGAAAGACATATATTGTTAAAAAAAATCATTATTTATTATTTAATTATTTAGATAAATTTTATCTAAATAATTAAATAATAAATAATATAAAATATAAGAGCATATTTTTATTTCAGAATTCAGAATATACAATAAAAAAAGAATAAAAGAAAAATAAATTAAATAGTAAAAAGTAAAAGAAATAAAAAAGATTCTAAAACAATTTTATTTGAATAGACAAATAGATTTTGATTTTCTATATTTTTTCTGATATTTGGATAATGTAATATTAAAATTTTTTAAATGAAATTAACTATTTAGAATTTAGAATATTTAATATTCTGAATACTGAATATTAATAATATGAATATATAATAGAAATAAGAAATAGAATATATCTAATATATTTCAAATATATTAGATATTAAATTAAATTCTAAATTCATTATTCATTGAAATAATATTTCATATTAATAATTAATTATTAATTAATTATTAATATAAATATATATTAATATATATATAAATATATAAAAATATAAAAAATAAAAAAGAAAGTGAATGAGATTCGAAGTTAGAGTATAAATAAATGAAACTAAAAAAAAATTGGAATTTTATACCTTGACTTATGACTGAGAACAACACTCTTGAATTCCAATTATTGATTATTCTGGATTAACAAAAGCTAGGTTTTTAGTATGGAAATGAATCTTTCTTCATTGTTTCCAACTCTATTGAATCTCGACAATTCAACATAAATTTCCTATTATTATTTCAGGTAAGCCGCCATGGTGAAATTGGTAGACACGCTGCTCTTAGGAAGCAGTGCTAGAGCATCTCGGTTCGAGTCCGAGTGGCGGCATATATAATAATATATAATATAGACACAATAGATATAATAGAATATTTGAATCCTCGATTTCAATTCTTTAATAGGGACCCTTTTTATGTTGATTATATTTGTGACCTTAGAACATATGTTAATTCATATTTCCTTTTCAATCATCTCAATTGTGATTATTATTCATTTGATGAACTTATTATTTTACGAAATTGAAGGATTACGTCATTCGTCAGAAAAAGGGATGATAGCTACTTTTTTATCTATTACGGGGTTTTTAGTTATTCATTGGATTTCTTCAGGACATTTTCCTTTAAGTAATTTATACGAATCATTAATCTTCCTTTCTTGGAGTTTCTTTATTATTCATAGGATTCCGTATCTTGGGAATCATAAAAATAATTTAAGTGCAATAACTGCACCAAGTGCCATTTTTACCCAAGGTTTTGCCACGTCAGGTTTTTCAACTGAAATGCATCAACCCACAATATTAGTACCTGCTCTACAATCTCAGTGGTTAATGATGCATGTAAGTATGATGCTATTGAGCTATGCAGCTCTTTTATGTGGATCATTATTATCAGTTGCTCTTATAGTGATTAAATTTCAAAAAAATATCCATTTTTTTTTGAAAAAAAATAATTTTTTCAGTTTTAGGAAGTCGCTTTTCTTTGGTGAGATAGAATATTTCAACGAAAAAGGGAGTGTCTTTAAAAATACTTCTTTTCTCTCATTTCAAAATTTTTACAAATATCAATTAATTCAGCGTTTAGACTATTGGAGTTATCGTGTCATTAGTTTAGGGTTTACTTTTTTAACCATAGGTATTCTTTCTGGAGCAGTATGGGCTAACGAAGCATGGGGTTCTTATTGGAATTGGGACCCTAAGGAAACTTGGGCATTTATTACTTGGACCATATTTGCAATTTATTTGCATACTAGAACAAATTCAAAATTTCAAGACCAAGGCACGAATTCAGCATTTATGGCTTCTATAGGATTTCTCCTAATTTGGATATGCTATTTTGGAATCAATCTATTAGGAATCGGGTTCCATAGTTACGGTTCATTCCAATTAATATCTAATTAAAGAAAATAAATTATATGACGAATATATAAAAACATCGTCCAATACACAATGAAAATTTATAGGAGTTTTTGAAAACCGTTTGAATGGGGGAATTATTCAAAAGGTTCTCAAAAACCCTAGATGTATCTCATTACAATTCTAATTCACTCTTCTTTTTTTTTTTTCATTCTACTCATTCTACAACGAAGAATCGTTAAAATATGAAAGTCAAAGAATTATAAGACTTTCTTTCCAATTAATGAAAATTTTATATTTTATATATTGTATATTGAAATTGAAAATATATAAAATTAGTATCTATAAAAATAATTAGATAGTATAACTTGTACCTTGTCAATAAATAATGGAAAAACGAAATCAGGATAAATACCAATTCCTATTACAGGTAGAAACATACAGATCGAAACAAATAGTTCTCGTGGTCCAGAATCAAAAAAATTAGAGTTTGAAACATTGAATAGCTTGTATCCATAGAAAATCTGACGTAACATAGATAATAAAAAAATAGGAGTTAATATCATTCCAATTGCCATTCCAAAAGTAATTAACATTTTTGGCATGAAAAGATATTTTGGGCTGGTAATTATTCCAAAAAAGACTAATAATTCTGCAATAAAACCACTCATTCCGGGTAATGCAAGAGAAGCCATCGAGAAACTACTAAACATGGTAAATATTTTTGGCATTGGGATAGATATCCCCCCCATCTCTTCGAGATAAACAAAACGTATTCTATCCCAACAGGTTCCTCCTAAGAAAAAAAGTGCAGCACCGATCAATCCATGAGAAAGTATTTGTAAAATGGTTCCATTGAGTCCCATGCTAGTTATAGAACCAACTCCTATAATTATAAAACCCATATGAGAGACAGAAGAATAGGCAATACGTTTTTTCAAATTGCGTTGACCAAGAGAGGTTGAAGCTGCATAAAGGATTTGTATTATTCCTACTATCACTAACCAGGGAGACAATCTAGAATGAGCATGAGCTAATAATTCCATATTGATCCGAATCAATCCATATGCTCCCATTTTTAATAAGATTCCAGCTAAAAGCATACATGTACTGTAATGTGCTTCCCCGTGGGTATCTGGTAACCATGTATGTAGAGGTATCATCGGCGATTTGACAGCATAAGCAATAAGAAAACCAAAATAGAATATTATTTCCAATGCTGCAGGATATGATTGATTAGCTAATTTTTCTAAATCTAATGTTGGTTCATTGGAACCATATAAACCCATACCTAGAACTCCTATTAAGAAAAAAATGGAACCTCCTGCAGTGCACAAAATAAACTTTGTAGCCGAGTACAGGCGTTTTTTTCCTCCCCACATGGATAAGAGTAAGTAAACAGGAATTAATTCTAATTCCCACATGATAAAAAAAAGCAAAAGGTCTCGAGAAGAAAATAATCCTATTTGGCCACTATACATTGCCAACATTAAGAAATAGAAAAATTGCGAATTTCGAGTAACTGGCCAAGCTGCTAAAGTAGCTAAAGTAGTTATAAATCCTGTCAGTAAAATGGGTCCTATGGAAAGTCCATCGATTCCCAGTCTCCAGTGAAAATCAAAAAAATTGATCCATTTATAATCCTCCTTCAATTGGGTTAATGGATCGTCCAATAGAAAATGATAACAAAAGACATAGGTCATTAGAAGGAGCTCTAGGATACATATACAGAGAGTATACCACCTATACACCTTATTTCCCCTATGAGGGAAAAAGACAATTGAAGAACCTGCAAATATGGGCAAAATAATAAGTATTGTTAACCAAGGAAAATAACTCGTGATAAAGACAAGATAAATTTTTATAAGAAAACCCCGTGCTCGGGAGAAGAAGAAGATATTTTCTTTTCTCGAGTACGGGCCTCTGTCGGTAAAGAGGAATCAAATGATTCAAGTGGAATTTTTTGTCACATTTTTTGTCACATATTAATAAGAAAGACCCATGCTGCGAGTTGTTTCATGCCATAAATAAACGCGAACACTCAAAAAATCCGTTGGACAAGCGGATTCACATCTCTTACAACCTACACAATCCTCGGTTCTTGGCGCGGAAGCAATTTGCTTAGCTTTACATCCATCCCAAGGTATCATTTCTAATACATCCGTGGGACAAGCTCGAACACATTGGGTACACCCTATGCATGTATCATAAATTTTTACTGAATGTGACATTGGGTCTATAAATTTCAATTTTGAACACAAAATATTTTCAATCTGATATAAATCCTATATTTTCTACCAGATGAATCAATGATTTATCAAAATTTGAATAATCCATCTATTGAAAAATCTGTTTATGAAAAAAGGCCAAGATACTTTGATTTCCTTTTTAATAACCATTAACCATGAAATATGATATATGAATTCAATTCATGTTCATTTTATGAAATTTATAACTTTATATATTAATATATTAATTATTAATATATAATATAAAGATCTTTATTTTTAATTTTTATTTCTTTAGATCCTTTCTATTTTCACATAGAAAAATTCTAACTAATTATTCAGCAAATTCGATTGATTGATACGAATTGATTTTCTGTTGCGATAGATCGACGAAATAATAGCTAGCCCAATAGCTGCTTCAGCAGCTGCAATGGCTATAACAAAGATTGAGAAAATTTCTCCTTTTAATTGTCGACTATCAAATATATCGGAAAATGCGACGAGATTCATATTCACCGAATTAAGTAGAATTTCAAGACACATAAGTGCTCTAACCATGCTTCGACTTGTGATCAGTCCATAGATACCGATAGAAAATAAAGAAACACTCAAAAAAAGTACATGTTCTAACATCATTGACAAATTCCTTAGAAATCTTGATTCATTTCAATATGAACAAAAATTCAACCAATTAAGTTAATAAGTTAAATAGAATAGAATAATTACAAGATAAAAGAGCATATTCACAGTAGATAAGAGATTGAATCCTTTTTCATTCTTTGAATTTTCAGAATTCTCAAAATAGAAGTTAGTATTTCTAATTATATTATTGACGAGCCATAGTAATTGCACCTATCAAGGAAACTAAAAGAATTATAGAAATGAGTTCAAAAGGAAGATAAAAATCTGTAGATAAATGAATCCCAATTTGTTGAACGTTACTTATTAAGTCTTGTTCTATAATCTGATTTGATTTTGTAGTTTGAAAAATTCCATACCATGAGGTATCTGGGATAATAGTAATTAATGAAAAAAAAATACTTATACAAATCTGTGAAGTGATCCTATCTCCAACGGTCCACAAATAGGAATCATTGAAATATTCTGAACCGTTCATGAACATAACAGCAAATATGATTAATACATTAATGGCTCCCACATAAATAAGAAACTGTGCCGCAGCTACAAAATAGGAATTCAATGAAATATAGAATAAGGATATACAAATAAGAACCAATCCCAAAGAAAAGGCAGAATCAATGGGATTCATAAGTAATACTACTCCCAAACCTCCTAATATAAGAATTGATCCCAAAAAGACTACAAGAATATCATGTATTGGTCCAGGTAAATCCATTATGAAAGAAAAAGAAATAAGTCAAAATATTTCATGACCTTACTAAGGGGGCCAGGCCAGGAAAGAGACTATTTTCTTATATGATACTTTCCTAATTGAATAAAAAAAAATTATATAGATAAAATAAAGTTATTTGGCTAATCCTACTTGATTCAAATTGATTCAAAACCAAATCTTAGTAATTGGTAATCGTTCTTGAACCAAGGGGTTTTTCTTTTTTCATTTGAGTTGTTGAATCCATAATTGTTTGAATTGTGTAATCTCCAATTATTGACATTGGTAACCGACCCAAAGAATTTTGATTATAATTCAATTCGTGACGATCATAAGTAGAAAGTTCATATTCTTCAGTCATTGATAAACAGTTTGTTGGACAATACTCGACACAGTTACCGCAAAATATACAGACTCCAAAATCAATACTATAATAAAGCAATTGTTTTTTATTAATATCTTTTTCAAATTTCCAATCAACAATAGGAAGGTCTATGGGACATACGCGAACACATACTTCACAAGCAATACACTTATCAAATTCAAAGTGAATTCGACCACGAAAACGCTCTGATGTTATTGATTTTTCATAAGGATATTGAATAGTGACAGGTAAACGATTTGTATGGGATAAGGTAATTAGGAAACTTTGTCCAATGTACCTTGCAGCTCGTATTGTTTGTTTGCCATAATTCATGAATCCAGTAACCATAGGGAACATATTATAGATATCCATCCATCCATGAATAAAATTTATTTTTCTTTCTCTTAGTTGAGATAAGTTATGAATATAGAATATCATTATTGTTTTCTCTTCATTTCTTATTTTTTTTTTGAGGGTTTTATAATGAAACAAGTTGAGAAGAAGTTGTCAATAATAGATTACCTAGAGAAATAGGTAAAAGAAATTTCCATCCAAGATTTAATAACTGATCCATTCTCATCCTAGGTAAAGTCCATCTTGTTGTGATAGGAATGAACAGAAACAAATAAGCTTTAGCTAATGTAATAAAGATACCAATTACTATTACAAAGACTCTAAACATTTTATTTATTCCAAAAAGTTCAGTAATAGATATGTATGGAATGGAAAAATTCCACCCACCTAAGTAAAGAATTGTTACAAATAATGAAGAAACTAATAGATTGAGGTAAGAAGCAAGATAAAAGAACCCATATTTTATACCTGAATATTCGGTTTTATAACCTGCTACTAATTCTTCCTCTGCTTCTGGTAAATCAAAGGGTAATCTTTCACATTCTGCTAGAGAAGACATTATAAAAACTAGAAATCCTATGGGCTGACGCCACAGATTCCATCCCCAAAAACCATATTTGGACTGTGCCTCAATTATATCAACTGTACTGAAACTATTAGATAATTATAGTCGATGATAACATCACTGCTCCAATCGCTATTCCAAAACCGTACATGAAACCCAAGCTTCATACGGCTCCTCTATGGCCACAAATAAATGTAAGGTAAGGACTAATTACATTCCTTGAACTCTATAGAAATCTAATTTGAAAGAATGTAAAGATACTTCGGAGGTTGGAGAATCCTCAAATTGACCAATAAAATTCTGTCTGCTAGAATAAGAAAAAGCACTTCCGAATTGATCTCATCCTTTATAATGATATAATTAGAATTTCTCAAATTTCTCTTTGTTCAGCAATAACTTAATCCTTCAATTAAATGCTCGTCATAAATAGAAAGAATTAGGCATTAGTTAATGAATCATTATAATCATTATCATTATTATGAACTTTTTATTCTATTTGTCTTATTCCTATTCTTCTTTCTTAAAATTTAAAACTAAAAGCAAAGAAAATAAAGGATTAATTCGTTCTTGATAGTTATTTCTTTAATCAGCGAATAGTAGCATACTCTAGATAGGAATCGTGGGGGAGTACTGCTTTATTATTTCTACCAACTTCAAGCCCTTATTATGTTATGATTCATTTTATGTAAAAATTGACTTCTTTTATTACCTTACATTATTTCCATTACTTATCCTTTGCGTACTTTGGTGTTCCTAACTGCCCACTTCTTTTTGATTGATCCCTAGTATAGTAAAAAATACTTTACTGTTGACCTTTTGGATCCGCTTCAAGATATGACGATTAATCAAATAATTTCAATCTTGGGATCAACAACTTTTGTTTACTTCAATTTCCTTCTTATACTCTAGGGAATGAGATTTTTTTTACTGCAAATTAAGGAGCAGTTTTGTTTCACTCATATAACTATCTGGTTTAACTCATCAAACTGAAATGTTGAATAAAAAGAATAAAAAAAAAAAAAAAAATATTTGTTCAATTTCTTTCTTTTTACTTACTTTATAAAGCTTGAAAATGAAATAATAAATAATATAAGAAAAAATCTTATATTTTATATTATTATTATTTCATTTTTCTATTTACAGATTTCATTAGATTTTAGATTTCTATTGTATTGAATTTTACATTCCTTTTTTATCTCTTTTTTAGAAATAGAAAAGAGATAAAAAAGGAATGTTTCAACGAATCACACGTAGAGATATTGCTAATACACATAGAGTTAATGGTATTTCATAACTTATTGATTGAGCTGCAGCTCGTAGACCGCCTGAAAAGGAATACTTATTATTTGATCCATATCCTGACATAAGAAGACCAATGGGTACAATGCTTGAAATGGAAATCCATAAAAAAACACCTATATTGAGATTAGCTAAAACAAGGTGATATCCAAAAGGAATTACTAAAGAACTTAATAGAATTGATATAACCGCTATAGAAGGTCCTACCCTAAATAAACGAATATTCCCTCTAGATGGAAGAAGATCCTCTTTCAGAAGTAGTTTGATTCCATCCGCTAAAGCTTGAAGAATCCCTAATGGCCCGGCGTATTCAGGTCCAATACGTTGTTGTATTGCTGCGGATATTTTTCTTTCTAACCACACAATGACTAATACTCCCATTGTGATTCCTAAGATAAGGCTGAAAATGGGCACAAAAATCCATACGAGTCCATAGACTTCTTTTAAGGATTCTAATTTAGAAAAAGAAGTAATAGTTTGTACTTCTGTCGTATTAATTACCATTTTAACGATCAACTTCTCCCATAATGATATCTATACTACCTAATATCGTCATGATATCAGCCAATTTCATTCTTTTAACTAGCTGGGGAAGAATTTGCAAATTGATGAAACCGGGTGGACGAATTTTCCATCTCCAAGGAAAAACACTACTGTCTCCTATTAAATAAATTCCTAATTCTCCTTTTGGAGACTCTACCCTTACATAAAGTTCTTGTTTTAACAATTCAAAATTGGGTGAAAGTTTTTTAGTAAGAAATCTATATTCAAAATTTTTCCATTCGGAATTCTTTGTCGTATGAAAGCGGCGGTTTTCTAAATTTTCATAAGGTCCTCCGGGAATTCCTTCTAAAGCCTGTTGAATTATTTTTATGGATTCTTCCATTTCACCGATTCGTACTAAATAACGAGCTAATGTATCGCCCTCTTTTTGCCATTTTACCTCCCAATCAAATTTATTGTAACACTCATAACGATCAACTTTACGAAGATCCCATTGGATTCCCGAAGCTCGTAACATTGGTCCTGATAAACCCCAATTGATTGTCTCCTCCCCACTAATAATGCCCACTCCTTCAACTCGTTCCAAAAAAATGGGATTTCGCGTAATAAGTTTTTGATACTCAACAATTTCTTTTAAAAAATAATCACAGAAATCAAAACATTTATCTATCCAGCCATAAGGTAAATCCGCAGCTACTCCTCCGATACGGAAATAATTATGCATCATCCGCATACCTGTGGCGACTTCGAACAGATCATATATAAATTCCCTCTCTCTGAAAATATAGAAAAAGGGAGTCTGTGCACCGATATCGGCCATAAAAGGGCCAAGCCATAACAAATGGGAGGCTATACGACTTAGCTCCAGCATAATTACTCTGATATAACTGGCTCTTTTAGGCACTTGAACACTTTCCAATCGTTCTGGTGCATTTACTGTTATTGCTTCTGTGAACATAGTAGCTAAATAATCCCAACGTGTTACATAAGGCAAATATTGTATAATTGTTCGGTTCTCCGATATTTTTTCCATCCCTCTATGTAAATAACCTAATATAGGTTCACAGTCAATAACATCTTCACCATCCAGAGTAACGATCAGCCGAAGAACACCATGCATTGATGGGTGATGAGGGCCCATATTTACTATTATGAAATTTTTTCTTGTAGCTGGTACAGTCATATTTTTTTTTTCCTTAATTCTTTATTTCATGAATTTCTTAAAATGAAAAATATAATGCTAATAACTTATAACTTAACCTTAACTAAGAAAAAAGAGAAAAAAGAATTAAAAAACAAAAAATAACAATGATAAGAATAAGAAACTAAAAGAAAAAATTCAAATGAAATCAACGATTTTTTGGTTCCCTAATATCTAACTGATTCATTAATTTCTTATAACGGACTTTCTTTTTATTTGACAAATAGGTCAATAATCGTTGACGTTTTCCCAGAATTATTCGTAGACCCCTTTGCGATAAAAAATCTCTTTTGTGCAATTCTAAATGTAAAGTAAGTTTCCGTATCTTGTTAGTGAAATGGAATACTTGAAATTCAACAGACCCACTATTTTCTTCTTTTTCTGCTTGTGTAATAACTGAGATTAATGAATTTTTGACCATAAATTAAGATTTATATCTGTCTTTTCTGTGAATTTTATCGATCAGGAAAAATAAGAGTATTTATTATTTTATTATGTTAGTTATTTTCATCTAGTATACATAAAAATTGGATTTATTTTATTCATATACTCATTTGTTTTTTGTTTATGTGGTTGGTTTATATTTTCTATATTTGATCCAAATTCAATTGAATTTGGATCAAAAGATCTGATATAGATATGTATTCACGAAAGAGAACAATTTAAATTCTTTTGACTTAAAGGGATTCCGCCCCTCCTAGTGAAATTTTATACACTATAAAATCAGCATTCTATATTAGAATTAGAAATTAGAATTTTATATAGTGCATATATTTAGGCTTACATCTACCAAATATATTATACAATATTGAGTAAATCCACTATAAAATTTTTCATTTTTCTTGGAATTGAATTTATTCTGAATTGTGAATACATATTTATTCTTGACATACTGAAACGACTGCTGTTATTGGTATCAAACCAATAGCGATTCATACAAGCTAAATCTTCTAATCGATAATTGGGCCAAAGAAACAATTTGAATTTCATCAAATTCTTTTCATCTGTATTAATATGTTTATCCTCATTCAAAACTTGCCCACAGTTTTTTATTTTGATTTTATTGCGAAATCTTGTATTTTTATCCAGAACATCCCAATTTTTGGAATTTAAACAAATTCGAATTCGAAACTCTCTCCTACGTACGGAAGATAAAATATTTTCAGGAATAAGGAAATCATAATTCTTTTTGTATACACTCAAAAATATGTTGCTGTGTCGTATAATGTATTTTTTTAATTCCCCTTTATATCCTTTTTTTGTGTATTTCTTATTTGTTTGGTGTTTCTTATCGACTAATAAAGTATATATAGTTTGATATATAATAGATTTTCCATCCCTTCTTATAGATAGACAAATTGGTTCAATAAGAAATATTCCTCTTATTATCAAATTTTTAAGAACTAAGTCTTTTTTAATAAATATGTCTTCTAGGTTTATTTCGCCTTTTTGAACCGAGGATATAGCAGCTTCCTTTAGATCTCTCACTCCAAGTAGGGCACAATATGTCCTTATATTTTTCAATATTTTTTCATTTGAGAGATTAGTCCATCTTAATTGAAAAAGTAAAGAATTTTTTAAAAGGGAATCTAGTTCCATTTCCTTATTGGTCTTATATTGTTTTTTTTTTCTACTATATTTCATTTCTAATCTTCTGTAATCTTCTTCAACAGCTTTTTTATTCTGTTGTTTTAGTAGATTCAATACAAAATTTCCTTTACTTTGTTCTGCCTGCTCGAAATTTCCTACTTTAAGATCTTTTTTTTTTTTATATAATATATGAAGATTTTTATTTGGATTTCTTTTTATATTTTGACTTTTTTCATTTGTATAAAAAAGTGATTTTATTGGGATAATCCAAGGTTGAATCTTATATACATTAAAAAGTAGCCCAAGTTCTGGAAAGAACCAAGCTTCTAGATTGGCATGATTTGATACGGTATCACAGAACCCTTTTTTATTGCTTTTATTGCATGGTTTGATCTCTTGATAAATCATATTTGTTTTATTAATATTCAAATTCTTAATTTCAGTTTTAGCCTTTTTATAAATCTTTCTGCGAATATCAGCATTGGTCCAGATCTCAATATTTTTTCTAAAACAAATAGAAAGAGTTCTACAATCAAAATATTTTCTATCCAAATGGGTATTTTTATCAATAAGATATTCTTTTTCTAGATAATCATTACTAGGTATACTTATTAATACATAAAATGATTCAGGTTTTGATGTAGTGAAATGATGTGGAATTTCTTGGGCCCCTTTTATTTCTAATGTTGATTTAAAAATATATGAATTAGGGGGGTTTATGTATTGATATGATAAAATATCATATCTGTAATGTTTTTTCCATTTATCTTTTTGACTCATAAATGAATTCGCTGCATAGTTAGTTTTTTTTATGGAAGTCACTTTTTTATAGAAATCCAATTGAATTGATTCCCTTTTTTTAATCATACGAGGTTTATTTCTTTTATTTCGCCATTCTTTAGGTATTAATCGATACTTTTTTTTTTGAGATAAATCATATTGATAACGACCTTTTAACCAGTTTTTCCATTCGTTCATTACATATGTATGAATTTTTTTATGTTTTGATTTGGGATGAAATATTCCATGAATCATACAAAAGTCTTTGAATTTTTCTTTAAAAAGGGGGGGGTTCCCTTGATATTGAAGTATAGGTCTCAAGTGATACTTATTAAATAATTGGTTAAGTAATTGGGTTTGTGATAATTTGTAAAATACATATGCTTGGGACAGGGAAGATAAGTTCCAATAAATATTAGAATTTTGATTCCTTTTTTCAGTATTATAAATATTTTTAAAAAAAAAATTTATAGTTAAAATCAAATTCATTGTATTTTGATTTGTTTCATCAATTCCTTCTTTTTTTTGATCTCGTTTATTGTTGTAAATAGATTTATTAAAGATTTTTTTTGTTGATTCAAAGAAAAGTTCCGCATTAATCTTAGAAAGGGTAATGGAACATAACAAAATATCTATGTATATTTTTTCAATAAATGATTTGATAAAGTAATGTGATTTATGCATTAATCGAATATTTTGCCTTTGAATAATTTTCCAAATATGTTTATATGATTCCAATATTTTATTATCATAAATTAGAACTATCTCTTTCTCTTTTTCTTTCTTTTCTTTTGTGGTTTGTTCAATTTTATTTTTGATTTTGATTGTCTTATCAGAAAGATCTTTCATTTTTCTTTCTATTAGTGAAGAATTTAACCAATTCATCGATCGAATTAGAACGGGTGATTCACAAATAATCTTATTATTTCTTTTGAAATCTTTCTCGTTTTCGTTCAGTTCATCTATTTTTTCTTTCTTCAATTCAAAGAAGAAAGTTGGATTTACTTTCTGCAGTTTTTTTATTATTAGTTTTATAACTTGAATTATTTTGATAACCCATTTTTTTTTTTCTTTTCTAACTTTTAAAATTCTTTTTTTATTTAAAAATTTTAGAATTTGAAAAAACTTCTTTTTTACCTTTCTATTTCTTTTTTTGAGTTCTTTATAAATAGGTTTAAAAAAAAAAGGTTGTTTTCGGGGAGAACCGAAGGGAAGTTTTGTTTCCGTTCCCCAGATTGTTAAAAAACAAAAATTTTGTTTTTTCTTTTTTTTTTTCATTGGATCTCTATGGTGAGATCGTACCTTATATTTTTTCCAAGGTTTTAGACAGAAAGGATGTACAATCTTTATCTGAATACCGTCCGTTAACCAATCTTGGGGAAATTCTGTTTCTGATAATTGAACACCATTATAGGTGCATTTAATATATTTTTCTTTATTCCATTTCTTAAAATCCTCGTGCCATTCCGGGACTTGGAATAATAAAATACGTAAAATGTTTTTAGCTATGATTAATAAAGGCAATATCATGTATTTTCTAAGAAAAGATTGGATTATTAACGTAAAACTTTTTATTGCTTGAGTATATAGAAGGGTATCCAAAATTTCTGATCTTTCTAACTCTTCATTTGGATCTTTTTTTTCCTCTTTCTTCTTTTCTTCTTTTATATCTTCATTTTCAAAATTGACAATTTTAAATTCTGATTCTTGTTCTCTCCCCATCCAATTTCTAAAAATGAGATTCTTCATTTTGTTGATATCAAAAAATGAAAAAAAATATGTTTTGTCTAGCCGATCCAAAAAAAGTGGGGAATTTAAATTTGCTTGAAAAAGGTTGCAAATAACTGTTTTACGTCTTTGAGCGCGCATGGATCCTTTGATTAAATTGCGACGAAAATCAAATTGTTGGGAGTAACGTATCAAAGTTATCTCTTCCGTTTCATCACTATTTGGATCAGCATCTTCATAAATTATGGCACGTTTGGCTCTTCTTGAATGAATCCCATTATCTTCTTCTGCAAATTCTTCTTCCTCTTCTTCAAAATCTTCGGTTAATTCATATGACCATTGGGAAACCTTTTTAGTAACTTCTTCTCTTCTAATTCCAATAGATTTCTTTTTCATTATTTTTTGATCTTTTGTATGTGTTGTAATTACATCAAATAAAAATTTCAAATATTTTGCTTTATTTTCTGAATAAATTTCTTTTTTTTCTGTATACTTCAAATCTGTATACTTCAAAAAAGATTTATGATAGAGTTCTAAGGAATTATTAAGAAGTAGATCATGAATTTTATTTATCAAAAAAATTTCTTCTAAATCTTCATAAGGATTCATAATTGTACGTGAATATAACTTTTTTATCATTCCTCGATATGGTCCGTTGAAAAAAGGATCATATGCTTTTGGCAAACATTTTTTTTTTTTTTTATCATCGCAGATTAGGGTTCTTTTTTCAAGCATATCCAGACTAGGAAATCCCCCATTTTTTTCTAAAATTTGGATTCGGCTTCTCAATTCATTGTTCAAATTGCACTTTTTTTTTTCATTGGTATGAATCCAAGAATTTGAAATAGAAAGATCTTTATCATAGATGTAAAAAGAAATTTTTCGTTCTAGCATTTCCAAAAAAGTTGATAAACTGGGTGGATATGTAAAGGATATTTTTTGTTTTCCATCACTTTTACATGTAAAAAAAAAAAATTGTGACATTTCACTGCGTAAAGCATTTTCTAATTCATCATTTTTTAGATATCGTAATGGACGATTCCATCGTTTATAATCAAAAAAAAAAGTGATGAAAGTCTTTTCAATCTTTTCAATCCACAAATCAATCTTTTTATTAATATTGATTCTTTTCTCTTCTTTCGGTCTTCCCAATTTCCAATTCTCTTGATGAGTCTCCTCTTCTTCCGAACAAAGGGAAGGGTTTTCTTCGGTGGATCCCTCTTGTTCCTGTTTAGTCTCCTTCGTTTCGTAAGTTGTTTCTACATCGCTTTTTTCCTTTCTTTCTCCCCCTTCTTCCGTTTCTGAGGTTTCTTTCAGTTTCTTAGTGACAATAGGCGACGGCATTCTGCCTAAATAGTAGACACAGGTAATAA